TTAATATTTTTATTAATGAATAAATGTTACGTAATCCTTTTCATTTGGTGGAATTTAGTCCGTGACCGTTTACTGCTGCAGGTGGGGCATTGTTTTTGGCTGTTGGGTTGGTTAGTTGGTTTCATGGAAAGGGGGTAATTTTGATATTACTAGGTATTTTGGTGATTCTTTTAACTATGGTACAGTGGTGACGAGATGTTATCCGTGAGGGTACTTATCAAGGTTATCATACTAGGTGAGTTAGTATGAATCTTCGATGAGGGATGGTTTTGTTTATTTTTTCTGAGGTATGTTTTTTCTTTGCCTTTTTCTGGGGGTTTTTTCATAGAAGGCTTGTTCCTACTATGGAGTTGGGATGTGTCTGGCCTCCTGTTGGAATTATACCTTTGAATCCTTTTAAGGTTCCTTTGTTAAATACAGCTGTGTTGTTGGGTTCGGGGGTTAGTGTTACTTGGGCTCATCATGGTTTAATAGTTGGTAGTCGTGAGGAGGCTTTATACGGGTTGTTATTGACTGTGTTTTTAGGTTTGTATTTTACTGTTCTTCAATGGGGGGAATATCAGGAGGCTTCTTTTAGGGTGGCTGATAGGATTTATGGTTCTACTTTTTTTGTAATGACAGGGTTTCATGGGTTACATGTTTTAATTGGAAGGGTTTTTCTTATGGTATGTACGGTACGGTGTTATTTACATCATTTTTCTGTTTCGCACCATTTTGGGTTTGAGGCTGCTGCTTGGTATTGACATTTTGTTGATGTAGTTTGGATTTTTTTGTATCTGTGTATTTATTGGTGGGGTTCTTAAGTAAGGATAGTTAGGAGGGAATGTTGATAGATATTTTTTCATCTTTGGATGCTGGGGTATACCCTAACTTTAGGGTTAGGGGTTTTGTATGGTTGAGCGGATTTGTGGGGTTATCCATTACTTTGGTTGGAGTATGAGTTAGGATTTCTAGTGTCAATGTTATATTTTTTGCTTTGGTAGATGTAGTATTGGATTTGGTGAAGGGTTGTTCTGGTAAGTTTTTCGGAGGATTTGCATTAGGGCAGGTTTCTTTGTTTATGTTGATTTTTATTGTAAATGTTTCTGGTATAGTTCCAAATGTATTTAGTCCGACTAGTCACTTGTCATTAACTTTGGTGTTAGCAATAATGGTTTGATTTTGTTTAGTTCTTAGTGGTTGGGTTTTCTCCTGAGAAAAAAGGGCAGGCCATTTGGTTCCAACTGGAAGGCTTACCCCTTTGATTCCGTTACTTGTATTGATTGAAAGGGTTAGAATCTTAATTCGTCCGATTACCTTAGGTGTTCGATTAGCTGCTAATATTACTATAGGACATCTTATGCTGCATGTTATTGGCGAATATGTTGTTAGGTTTTTTTATGGGGTTTCGGTTTTTGGGAGGTTATTTGGAAGCTTAGTTATGTGGGGGTATGTGATTTTTGAGTTTGCTGTCAGGTTTTTACAAGCATATGTCTTTGTTTTATTAGTTGGGTTGTATTCTTCTGACCATCCAATAGGTCATTAGTAAGGTTAAGTTTTAGGCTTGAGAAAGGATTAGTTAATATATAATTTGAGTTTGTCAAATTCAAGTTGCCTCTATGGCATTCTTTTATGCCTCAATTAAGTCCTATATCATGGGTTTTGGTAATTGGTATTTTTTTAGTATGTTTTGTTTGTTTTGTTGTAATATTGTGGTGAATGGTTGAGGAAAAGTATGTTGTTGTCAAGCGTGTGGAAAAACACAATAAAGTTCTGGCTAGTAAAAAGTGCCTAAAATGAGGATTTAGTGGGGTTTTGTATAAACAGTAGTGTGGTTTTTTCCTATAATGGGTGTGGGGGTTATTAGTATTATGGTGGGTGGGGTATGTTTGATGTCCCAGCGAAAGAGGCTATTTGGGGCTTTGTTAAGGATAGAAGTCTTTACTTTAGGTATTTATATTATGATTTTTAGTTTAGTTTATTCTCAGGGCTGATTAAGAAGTATTTGTTTAATTTTTTTATCTTTTGGGGTTTGTGAGGCCGCTCTTGGATTGAGTGTGTTGGTCTCTTTGGTTCGTAGTGTTGGAAGTGATTACGTAGGTGGATTGGTTTTGGGTCATTTTTAGGTTTGGGGCTGTTAGGGTTTTATTGGGTTTATTAAGTGGGTTGGGACAAAGGATTTTTTGGTGGGGGGTTTTGTGGGGTTGTGTTGTTTTATTTTTGATAAGTTTGGTGTTATGGTTCAGTCCTGTAGGGTTAGCGAGGTGTTGGGGTGAGTTTTTGGTTATTGATAGTTTTTCTTTTAGTCTTGTGTCTTTAACCGTTTTGGTTTCTGGTCTTAGGTTATTAGCTAGGGTGCGTGACGTACAAAAAGCAGATAATAAGCGTGTTGAGTTTGTTTCTAGGGTTTTGATACTAACTGTAGTTCTTGTTTTTTGTTTTAGTGTTAGGTCTCTGCTAAGTTTTTATATTATGTTTGAATTTAGACTTATTCCTATTTTATTGATTATTTTAGGGTGAGGCTATCAACCGGAACGATTACAGGCTGGAAAATATATATTACTTTATACAATTAGTGCTTCTCTTCCCCTTTTGGTTTTAATTGTTGTGCTCTTGATTAAGGGGGGATCTGTTTTTTGGGGGTGAAAGCTTTTAGGGTTTGGGTGAAGGTGGTTAGTAACTCTTTGTGCCTCTTTGGCTTTTTTGGTAAAGTTGCCTATTTACGGGTTTCATTTGTGGTTACCAAAGGCTCATGTAGAGGCACCAGTAGCTGGGTCTATGATTTTGGCGGGTGTTTTACTTAAGCTTGGTGGTTATGGGCTAATTCGGTTTTTTTATAGGTTAAGATTATTTAGGACCTTGACTATTTCTATTGTTTTTTGTCTTGGATTAATAGGAGGAGTTGTCGCTAGAATGGTATGTTTTGCTCAGAACGATGTGAAAGCCTTGGTAGCTTATTCATCTATTGGGCATATGAGTTTGGTTTTAGGGGGTATTTATTCAAATACAGATTGGGGGTGATTAGGTTGTTTATTGATGATAGTTGCTCATGGTTTATGTTCTTCTGGGTTATTTTTTCTGGCTAGTGAGACTTATAAGTGCTATAGAACTCGAAGATTGTTCTTGGTTAAAGGTGGATTGGTGTTAATCCCTGGGGTTTCTCTGTGTTGGTTTTTAATGTGTGCCATTAATATAGCTGCTCCACCCTCTTTGAATTTATGAGGTGAATTAATACTTGGGATTTCTGTTTTGAGGTATTCTATAACATTTGCTTTGTTGAGAGGAGCTATGACCTTTTTGAGTGGACTTTATTCATGATATTTGTACTCGATTACACAACACGGACAGTATCCATTGTGGCTGCGTGGTGTTGTTGTGGCTGAGGAATATGTTAGCTATATTATTAGGTTTATATTAGTTTTTATACTGGGAGTAGCTGGTGTAGTGCTAATGTCACTAACATAGCTATCTAATTCAAGATTGTTTGGTTGAGTATTAAAAAGCTTAGAAGAATGGGCGTAGTGCTCCCCTTTTTGGCTTGCAAATTTTTACTCTTGCTACCATAGTAAATAAAAGTATGCAGGCTAGTAGAATAACGAAAGTAATACCATTCTCTATGTACAAGAACCTCAAGGTTTGTGTTGTATCATTAATTCTAGTTGTAAGTTCCGCATTGGCTTGATAATTTGAGGTAAGTTTTGAGTCCTTAAAAGAAAACAAGGAAAAAATAGTTAGCATGATTGGTATTAATGGATTGTTGACAGAGAAGGTTATGTTAGGGGAGAGGGACGCAATATATGCAAATATTACTAGTATTCCACCAATAAAAATAAAAAAAAGCATATAAGAGTATCACGGGCTGATTGTGGCGATAAGAGCACAGTTAAGAAAAGCTAGTAAAAGTACTATGATCCCTAAAGATAGAGGGTGTATAGGTAAGGTCATTGAGAGTATTATATATGTTCATAGGGTTGAGATAACTATAAGTGTGATTACGTGTAGTGTAGCTACGGTTATGCTGACCATTTTTGGTCTTTCTACTTGGAAGGTAATTGTACTTGTTATACTATCAGCATTCATTATAGGAGTAGAAGGAGTGGTCTTAGGGCTATTAAAATAGCTAGCCTCAGGGGGAGGAATGATTTTCAGGCTATAGCCATTAAAAGGTCATAACGGTAACGTGGTAAGGTTGCTCGGGCCCATAAAAAGACAATAGCCACTGGGATTGATAGGATTAATGTGCCTCTTAGCAGGCAAGAGGTAATAAGGCTTATTATCAAAATGTTTCTGTATTCCGCCATAAATAGAAAGGCAAATCCGGCTCCGCCGTATTCAATGTTAAATCCTGATACTAGCTCTGATTCTCCTTCTGCGAAGTCAAACGGGGCTCGGTTTGTTTCCGCGAGGATTACTGCTAACCATATGATTCTTAGCGGTAAAAACAGCATAGCTATGATTATTGATGTGTTAGTAAGGCGAATTCTTACTATATCTATTTCTATTGTTAGAAACAGATAAAAAATAATAATTAGAGTTATAGTAACTTCATAGGAGATGGTTTGGGCTATGGCTCGAATAGCTCCAAGTAAGGCGTATTTGGAGTTAGAGGATCAACCTGCTATAAGTGTTGTATAAACAGTTAATGAAGAGATGCATAAAAACAGGAATATACCTAATGTAAGTTGGGATGAAAGTATAAAGGAGGGAAACAGCTGCCACAGTCTAAGTGCTAAAATGAGTATTGCTGTCGGGGTCAAGATAAAAGGGAAGTAGTTAGAGGATATGGGGGTAATTCACTCTTTGACAAAAAGCTTCAAGGCGTCTGCCAGTGGTTGAGGAATTCCAATGATTCCTAATTTGTTAGGGCCTTTTCGAATTTGAAAGTATCCAAGAGCTTTTCGTTCTAAAAGGGTAAAGAATGCTACACCCAATAAAATTAAAAGGTATGTAATAAAGGTGGAAATTAGGTGTTGAGTTATTAGGAAGGGAAGTAACACTTCATGGTCAGAGCTTAAATCTGAGGCACTTTTCTGCCACCTTACTTCAAAAAGGGTTTGAAACCTCTAACTCGGTGTAAACGAGTTGTAATACATATACTACTTTTTGAGATAAGCATCAGGGCAGTAGGCCCATGATTTACCTCATCAGAGTAATCCGTTCTTCCGGCGTAATGCTTGCTATTGTTGATGTCTTGACGAATGTTTTGGTAAAGTTGCAGTTTACAGTAATAAGTATATACTACAAGACAGAGGATTTTGTTTTGAGGGCGGAATTCTTGGTTCCTTCTAATGATTCAAATTCATTTGTGCTATATGTTCACCAGCTCTCAAACTTACTGAGAATTGTTCGTTTATAGATAAAATTTTCTAAAAAAGATAATTTGATTTAAGATAGTGGGGGGGAAGTTTGTTGAGGGAAAGTAGCATAGACTCTAAAAATTTTAGTGACAATAAGAAATAGGAAGAGATAGAAGCTAAGATGAAGGGTTTGCCAAGTTAAGGTGTAAGTAATAGGATTACTTGTTGGTACGTAATTCCCAAAAAGATTGTCTTGTTATACCAGGTGAAAAATAAAAAAAATTTGAGAGTCCCTTTGTTATGTTCTATTTTTCTCTTCTTTGTTGCATTGTTTTTGTGGGTGTTTGGGGTCTATGTGATTGGTTTTGTGGGGCAAAGTTATATAGTTGAGTGACAGTTTTTTAGTATATGTAGTACAGACTGAAACTTACCCATTATTATCGACTATATTAGAGTTATTTTTTCTTGCTTTGTTTGTTTAATTTCTGGCTCTGTATCTCTGTTTAGGGTATCATATATGGAAGAGGAGGTATTCATACGGCGATTTATGTTGTTGATTATGGCTTTTGTGGGATCCATAAATTTATTAATTTTTATTCCTAGATTAGTTACCATTCTTTTAGGGTGGGATGGTTTGGGTATTGTGTCTTTTGCTTTGGTTATTTACTACCAAAACAAAAAATCGTTGGCTGCTGGGATATTAACTGTATTAGCTAATCGAATTGGGGATGCTTTATTAATTTTGAGTATCTGTTTCTTAGTTAACTGAGGAGAGTGGCGTATCGGTTATGGTATAAGAGGTAGCTTTAGGTTATTAATTTGTTTCTTGGTGGTAGTAGGAGCTATAACAAAAAGGGCTCAGATTCCATTTTCTGCTTGGTTGCCAGCTGCGATGGCCGCTCCTACACCTGTTTCTGCTTTGGTACATTCGTCTACTTTGGTAACAGCTGGTGTTTATTTAGTTATTCGATTTTACAGTACTTTGGTTGAAGTACAAGACGTTATAGGGTTTTTGAGAAAGGTTGGAGCATTGACGTTGTTAATAGCCGGTTTAAGTGCCTGTTTTGAAGTTGATTTAAAAAAGATCATTGCTTTGTCAACTTTGAGCCAATTAGGTCTTATAATATTTACTGTTGGGGTTGGTTTTCCTATCATTGCTGTTTTTCACCTTTTTACTCACGCCTTGTTTAAGGCCTTGTTGTTCTTATGCGCTGGGTCTATCATCCACTCTACTTTAGATACTCAGGATGGACGAATTTTGGGGAATCTTAATTGCTTGTTACCTTTTAGTAGTAGGTGTTTGGTACTTAGTAGTGTTTCTTTGTGTGGGATACCTTTTTTAAGAGGGTTTTATTCTAAGGACCTTATTTTGGAGAGGACTTTTAGGGGGCTTAGCGGTAGTCTGGAAGTTTTCGTTATGATGATGGGGGCTGGGTTGAGACTGGTTTATAGTCTGCGAATCTTGTTAATAGGGGTGTTTGGGCAAAATTTTGGTAGGGGTTTGTTTACCTATGGAGTTGAGAGTGGTTACGTAGTAACTTCTATTGTTGTTTTATCGGTTGGTGCGATTATGGGTGGGTGGTTGTTGCAGAGAGTCTGAGTAGGTGTGAACGGGTTTAGATTAGTTGGTGTTCTTGGAAAGGCGGTTATTGGTGTTGTCACATTCTTTGGTTTGTTTTATGGGGTTATTAATTTTTTCTCAGTGAAAACTTTTAAGAAAAAGTTCTTTAGTGGGTTAAGTCGATTTTTATCTAGGATATGATTTATAAACCTGGTTTCTGGGGGATTTTTAGCAGGGATTGGCTTGAAGTGTGGTAAGCTTATACATTTGCATTTAGATTTAGGTTGAATAGAGGTCTTAGGGGGGCAGGGCATATTTAAGATATTGGAAAGAGGTGTTAACTTGTCCTATTTTGTACAAAGTGGAAGACTGTTGGTTTATACTCGTATTTTTTTAATCTCGTTAATTCTTCTTTTAGTGTGTATATGGTACTTTTAATAATTGTTTATATTTATATATGGTATTCTTTTTAATATGATGATAGATGGAAAAAGACTAGGTCATCTTAACATTTTCAGTGTTATGTTTTACGTTTAAACTATTTGTCCTTTAGTTGCTATTTGCCTGGAGAAAATAGTAAGAAATCTCATGTTTTCGAGAGCATAGGGGATAATAGAAAAAACATAAAATATATAGCTGAGAAGGTTTGACCAATTCAAATAAATGGGTCTTCTACCGGTTGTTTACCAATTCAGGTGAGTACGATAAAAACCCCAAGAAACAGTCAAAAAAAAGTTTGATTCATTGGATAAAAGGTATTGGAGCGTATAACATTGGAGTGCAATACTGGAATGAAAGCTAAAACTAAAATTGACATTAATAAGGCAATGACCCCCCCTAGTTTGTTAGGAATGGACCGTAAAATTGCGTAGGCAAACAAAAAGTATCATTCTGGTTGAATGTGTACAGGTGTTCTCAGTGGGTTAGCTGGAATGTAATTTTCTGGGTCCGTTAGAAGGTTGGGTGAGAATAAACAAATGAAGGTTAATAGTATCAAGAGGAAGGCAAATCCCACAAGATCCTTTGTTGTATAGTAAGTGTGAAATGGGATTAAGTTGACGTTAGACGAAACCCCAAGGGGGTTATTGGACCCGGTCTGGTGTAAGAACAACAAATGAATTACAGCGAGAGCTGCGATAGCAAAAGGAAGAACGAAGTGTAAAACAAAAAATCGTCTCAGGGTCGCATTCCTTACTGAAAATCCTCCCCATAATCAGTATACTAGGGTCTTTCCGATGTAAGGAATTGCTGAGAGCAGGTTGGTAATTACAGTGGCTCCTCAAAAAGACATTTGACCTCATGGGAGTACGTAGCCCAAAAAAGCTGTTGCTATGGTGAGAAAGAGTAAAACAATACCAATGTTTCAGGTTTCTTTGGCCAAATAAGATCCATAATATATTCCACGACCTGTATGAAGGTAAATACATACAAAGAAAAACGAGGCACTATTTGCGTGTACTGTCCGTATTAATCAGCCATAATTCACGTCTCGTGAGATATGGGAAACGGAGTAAAAGGCAAGATCAACATTTGGGGTATAGTGCATAGCAAGAAAGAGTCCTGTAATGATTTGTGTGGCCAGACATAAACCTAGTAGGGATCCAAAGTTTCACCACACCGATAGGTTAACTGGGGCTGGAAGATCGTATAAAGAGTTGTTTAAAATTTTAATCAGCGGATGAATTTTTCGTATAGGAAATTTGATTCAGAAAATTAGTGTGACTAAATCTAAAACTCCCAAAGTTTTTGTTTTTTTAAACTATTTTCTGTAAGGTAGGGCAGGTGAAATGTTCACTTTCTATTAGGTAACAACTAATTGCTGTATTATGTAGCTTCTTCCCTCGAAGTATATAGACTGATAGGGGGTAAGTGGTTACTTATTTACTGATCCTAAGTCAGTGGTATTTTTATACTAACTCCCTATAAAAGTTAAATTGGTTTAGCACAATGCTTGTGTTAAGTGCATCTCTTGGGGTCCTTTCGTACAATCAAGAAGATTTTTGGAAAAGGAGATAGAAACCAACCTAGCTTGCGCCGGTCTTAACTCAGCTCGTGTAAGGGTGTAATAGTCGAACAGACTATCCTGCCATAGCGGTTGCACTAATGTGGATATCCTTAAGCCAACATCGAGGTCGCAAACCCAACTTTCGATGTGTACTCTTAAGTTGGATTACGCTGTTATCCCCGGGGTAACTACTTTTTGGTCCTTAGCAAATTTTATATATTGTTATTCAGCTAATTGGAAGCTTTAGTGATTCCAAGATTGCCCCAATCAAACCTTATAAACCTTTAAGTTTGTAGACAGAAGTGCAAGAAAAGGTAAAGTTCCGCGGGGTCTTTTCGTCTTCCTTGGTTATCTAAGTCTTTTCACTTAGATGAAAAGTTTTTTTCATATACAAAGTACAGATATTCCTAGTCTTGCCATTCACTGGCCTCCAATTAAAAGGCTAATTATTACGCTACCTTAGCACGCTCACGCTAACGCGGCCGTTTAAAATTTTCACTGGGCAGGCATTATCTTTTATTTGGGGAACTCAAAAGACGATGTTTTTGGTAAACAGGCAAGGAATTTATTTGCCGAGTTCGCTTTGTATAGCTTGAAAAGTAAAATAATGGTGATTCAAATGTTTTTAAGATTATGATGAATAAATTATGTAATACTAATAGAATGCCTGTTTATTAATATGTAAGGTTTTTTATTAAATTTCTTTATGTTTAAAATGTTGCGTGTGTATATTGATTAGCTGGTAGTTGGTAACTAGAACGTTATTGGGTGGCTGTTTTTAAGCCTACTAAAAAAGTTGAGATGGTGAAGTATTCTTAATTTTCTTGCTGAGCTAATCCTCAGCAGGTTAAACTTTATAGCGTTAGTAGTATTAATGCTTAAAGCTATAAGGCAGCACTTTGATGCTTTTAAAGAAAAACCAGCTATATGGCTATATGGGAGGCTTGTTACTTCTACTAAGGATTACTTTATCAATTATGAAACATTGATTTTTAAGGGTTAGTAGCTCATAGCCATTCGGGAACTTAGTTTACTGTGTTTTTGTTGCTTCTCCATGATGCAAAAGGGATATGGAATTATCATTTCTTTTAAGAGCTAAGTGTTGGCCCTTGCGGTTTTTGTGTAAGATAGATTTTTTATAAAATACTATGTATAGTGAAAATTTTCGTTAATTTTTTGGAAAATCGATATGTTGTTAGGCTTGTAAAGGGGGTAATCCGTAAAAAGAGCTACAATCTTTCGCCTATTCTCGGCCACTTTACTGTGATGCTAGCCCTGGAGAGGGTTTTCTTATCTTTGGTTTACAAGACCAATGCTTATTAGCTTCTCAGGGCTATCCTGAAGTTATTAATAACTGTGATCGAGTTAAAAGCTCGATGCCTAGTCTCGGCCATCGTGGATTGTGATAGGGACAATTTCCATTACCCCTACTATGTTACGACTTATCCTACTTTGTTGTCGGAGTGACGGGCGATTTGTGCGCGCTTTAGTTCTTATTCAGATTTATTTTATGTAAGTATAAAATCTTACTTTCAAGTCCTCCTTCATTAAAGCTTAGAACTTTAAATTTGATAAAAATATTTATTTGTATCCCATGGATCTGCTCTTCATTGGCTGTATGTCACCTGAATTTTTGGATGGTTAATCCTATTGCTTCCTTTTTTTTCTTCTCTGAGCAAGCATAAACGGCCATACACAAGCTGTGCACACTAGAATAGCTAAGATTTTCGTGGATTATCGAATTAAGCCACAGGATCCCCTGATGAGGAGTAAAGCACCGCCACATTGTTTGAGGTTTAAGCTTTCGCTCGTAGTATTCTTTTTTATGTTGGGCCACACAATAATCGGGTATCTAATCCGAGTTTTGAGGTTGTGGTTTGTTGGGATAATTGAGTTAAGACGGGTTAGGGTTTGGTTTTAATTTACTTTTTACATTAAAATTTAATCTTGTGGTCTTTAAGAATTGGAGTTATCCCAATTTGTCGGAATTGGCTTGGGGTATTGGTATAACCGCGACTGCTGGCACCATTTTTTGCCACCCCTTTTACTTATTTTCTATGGCTTAGTTTCCTAACAAAGCATAATATAGGACATTGGTGTTGTGAAAAGAATTAAACACTTATACTAAATGTTTTTGGGCTATGTCTTAAGGTAAGCTTTTAAAGGTTTATTAAGATAAGTCCGTTATACACAATGCGCGTGGGCTACCATATGTAGTTTAATTGGTATAGCTAATTTTGTACATCAATGAAATATTTTAAAGCAAGGGTGTAGTTGAACACCTTGTTATGGGCCGAAACCATATTACTGTTGGTTTCTTGCTTATGAGGTAAAGATTGATTTTTGATCATTTAAAGCTTTGAAGGCTATTAGTTTTTTTAACCTAAATCTCTCTAAAAAGAGTAGTAGGAAGAGGGTTGTCTATTTTTGGGTTATGAGCCCAACAGCTTGTTTAGCTTACCCTACTTAGAATAAAAAGAGGATTAGTGTTAGTGGGAGGACTTGGGATAATAGGAACAGAATTGTCTGTTTTGAGGTTATTTGGGTTTTAGTTAGGTGTATTTTGTTAAACCTAAGGAGTGTAGAGAAGGTTAGTGACAGGTAATAAAATAGACTAATTAGTGCTCCTACGATTAGGCCAAAGATAACTATTGTTTTTGCTTCTGTGAATATCAGAACTAGAAGTTTTATAACGAAGCCTACGAGGGGTGGTAGTCCTCCTAGGGAAAGAATTCTAATAGCTAAGATAAAGAATCTCATAGGCTCTTTGGGGGAGAAAAGTTGTTTATAAGATTTTGTGTATTCTTTGATTAAAAAGGTATAAATTGAGCTATTAATCATGATGTAAGTGGCTAGGTAAGCAATAAGAATAGTGTGATTTCTATTAATGCTCGCCAGCATTCATCCGGTGTGTCCAATTGAGGAATATGTTAGTAGGGATCGAATATCGGTCTGATTTAGCCCACCGATTCCTCCTCATAGTGCTCTGATTATTGCAATAGGTATGAGGGTCTTTACTAATAATGAAGGGAATGAGCTGATGGCTAAGATAGGAGCAATTTTTTGTCAAGTCAAAAGAATAAAGGCTGGTAAGAGTTGTAGGCTCGCTATGACTGGGGGAAATCAAAAATGAAAGGGTGCAACGCCTAGTTTTAGGCACAGTGCGATTAGTATAAGAGTTTGTAAGTTATTAAAGTAAGCTGAGATGATTGCTGAGGCAATAAAAATTGTTGATCCTAATGACTGGGGGACTAGATACTTCACCGCTGCTTCTGATTCTCTTGTGTTTTCTTTTATGAATATAAGTGGAATATAACCAAGTATGTTGATCTCTAGGCCTATTCATGTTATTAACCAAGTAGATGAGGATGCTACTATGCAAGTGCTCGTAATCATTAGGAGTGTAAATAAAAGTTTGTTGGGTGATTTCATTTGTATTGTGTAGACTAGTTATCTGATGCTTGGCGTAGCTTGGTTAAGTCTGTTTTAGCAGGGCTGATGACGATCGGATAACCGTCTGGGTTAGGGTTTGGTTGTAGTGGGGGGTTGTTTAGATCTATCGAACACAAGGTTTGGTTATTAGTTCTTAGTTCATTTGGGGGAAGTGGTGAATGGATGTTTAGGATTAGGTAAAGGATAGTAAAGAGGAATAAGTTTAAGAATGATAGATTTAGTAGTTTTCGTTTAAACATCACTCGTTTCAGGTAAGTCTGAGTAGCTAAATGCACTTCGTGCTCCTTTGACGTGAAAAGTCAATGTGCTAAGGAAAACACTTAATCAGCTCGGGGTAGAAAGGTGGAAGGAGTCAAACCTCTCTTTATGCGGTTAGAAGCCGTATATTAGCTCGGCTACCTTTCTGGTAAAAGGATAAGTGAGTCGAACACTTTCTCTTTGATTTCAAGGCAAATATTCTCCGAGGTCCTTTGTGGTGTAATTGTCGTGTAGTTCTAGAGTAATGTCTCAATATTTGAATGCAAGTCAAGTCTTTTTGTTAAAGTATAGAACTATCTTTAAGCGCAATATTTATTTATATTTATTTTTGGGGAAACAAATAAATGAATATTTTATAGTGGGATGAGGGGTGTGAGAAATAAATGTAGTAAGTAGTTTAAGAAAAAACGATAGATTGTGGTTCTATAAATAGGATTTAACTCTTATTAGTACTACAATTGAGAAATGTGGCTGGCAAGTCCTTTTGTCTTTGCTAGTTCCTCATAGAGTAATATGGAAAAAGTAATACTTAGTGTCTTGTTAGCTGCTTTGCTTGGTTTTGTTTTGTTATTTGTTGGGTTGTTTCTTGGAATATCTTTTTATGTTGGTCGAGAGAAAACTAGTCCTTTTGAGTGTGGTTTTGACCCGATAGGGTCTTCCCGTGTACCATTTTCTTTGCGGTTTTTCCTGTTAGCTGTAATTTTTGTGGTATTTGATGTAGAGATTGTTTTACTTTTTCCTGTTGTAATGGTGGTAGGTGGTTCTAGGGTGTGGATTAGAAGCTATTCGGCTTTATTGGTTTTTTTGGTTTTGTTGTTTGGTGGAGTAATTCATGAGTGACGTGAGGGTTCGTTAGAGTGAGAAATGTAGTGGGGGAAGATTTAAGAAGGAAAAAGGAAATGAGCTTTTGGGGTCAATTAGGGTTTCAAGATGGTTATAGTGGTTTGAGTTCTGAACTCACTTTTTTTCATGATCATGTTATGTTCGTTCTTGTGTTGGTTTCATCTTTTGTTGGGTATATAATAGTGTGTTTGTTAAAGAGTGGGTTGTCTTCTCGATTTATTGTGGAAGCACAGGCACTTGAAGCTGCTTGAACTATAATTCCTGGGTTATTGTTGTTGACTTTGGCTATTCCCTCGGTTCGATTGCTGTATTTGTTAGATGAAGTAGGTGGGCCTATGGTTAGGATAAAGGCTATTGGGCATCAGTGGTATTGGGAGTATGAGTATGGAGATGGTAGGGATATTATTAGTTTTGATTCTTATATAGTGAGTGGATTAGAGGTGAGTGATGGTGGTTATCGTTTATTAGAGGTTGATAATCGGTGTGTGTTGCCTTATGGTGTTGATAGTCGTGTGTTGGTGAGGTCTGCTGATGTTATTCATGCTTGAGCGCTCCCTTCTCTTGGTGTTAAAGCTGATGCTATTCCTGGTCGAATTAATCAAATGGGTGTTCATTTAACGAGGTCGGGTGTGATATTTGGTCAGTGTAGGGAGATTTGTGGGGTTAATCATTCTTTTATACCTATTAGGGTAGAGAGAGTTTCTCCTGAAGTTTTTTATCATTGGTTAATGGGTTAGGTAATGAATTGTTTATGTGTAAAGTTTGCGGTGATTGTGTTCGACTAATCATAAGGATATTGGTACTTTATATATATTGTTGGCTTTATGGTCTGGTTTAGTGGGGTTGGCTTTAAGTCTTTTGATTCGAGCTGAGTTGGGTCAGCCTGGGAGGCTGTTGGGGGATGATCAGCTGTATAATGTTATTGTTACGGCACATGCTTTTATAATAATTTTCTTCTTAGTAATACCCATGATGATGGGAGGTTTTGGTAATTGGTTAATTCCTTTAATAATTGGTGCTCCTGATATGGCTTTCCCTCGTTTAAATAATTTGAGGTTTTGGCTACTTGTTCCAGCTTTATTTTTGTTGTTGAGATCATCTTTAGTGGAAAGGGGTGTAGGCACTGGGTGGACAGTGTATCCGCCAGCAGGAAATGTTGCTCATTCTGGAGCTTCGGTAGATTTGGCTATTTTTTCTTTACACTTAGCCGGTGCTTCGTCTATTTTGGGGGCTATTAATTTTATCTCTACTGTCGGGAATATACGATCTCCTGGTTTGGTTGCTGAACGGATTCCTTTATTTGCTTGGGGGGTCACTGTGACTGCTGTTATGTTAGTTGCTGCTTTGCCTGTTTTGGCTGGTGCCATTACAATGTTGCTTACTGATCGAAATCTTAATACCTCGTTTTTTGACCCTACCGGGGGTGGTGATCCCATTTTGTATATGCATTTGTTTTGGTTTTTTGGTCATCCTGAGGTATATATTTTGGTTTTACCCGGGTTTGGTATGATTTCTCATATTGTTATACATTATGCGGGGAAAAAACAAGTTTTTGGGTACTTGGGAATAGTGTATGCTATTGTTTCCATTGGAGTATTGGGTTTTATTGTATGGGCTCATCACATGTTTACTGTTGGAATGGATGTGGATACTCGAGCTTATTTTACTGCTGCCACTATAATTATTGCCATTCCGACTGGTATTAAGGTCTTTAGGTGGTTGGCTACTATTCATGGTTTTGTTAATAAAACCGAGCCCCCTATTATGTGGGCTTTGGGTTTCATTTTTTTATTTACTGTGGGGGGGTTAACTGGTATTGTTGTGGCTAACTCTTCCTTGGACATTGTCCTACACGATACCTATTATGTAGTGGCACATTTTCACTATGTTTTAAGAATAGGGGCCGTTTTTGCTTTGTTTAGGGCTTTTAGGTATTGATATCCTTTAATTTCTGGTGTGACTCTTCATGCTGTCTGAAGTAAGGTTCATTTTATTTTAATGTTTGTTGGGGTTAATATAACTTTCTTTCCTCAACATTTTTTGGGTTTAGCTGGTATACCTCGTCGGTATTCTGATTATCCTGATAGATTTGCCAAGTGAAATGTGGTTTCTTCTTGAGGCTCATTGATTTCTTTTGTTTCTGTACTTCTTTTTATGTTTATGTTGTTTGAGTCTTTTGTTTCTCAGCGATCTGTTGTTTGAGGTAGAGCTTTGAGTAGGTCTTTTGAGTGACAGGATAACAGGTTTCCTGCATCTTTCCATTCGAACAGTCAAGTTGTTAAGATTGTTTTATCGCCATAA